ATTCCGGAAATATACAATGCAGAAAAAATTTTCGCGGCCGAACTACCAAAGGAGAATAGGCTAAAGTTGTTAGACCTACATACTTTACGTTTTTGTACCGAGCTAAAAGCTAGAACTTCAAGATTCTTCTCAGTCTAATTCACTGAAATTCCATCCAGTAGAACAGAAGAATTATAAATCTCCAAAATAATAGATAGGAATACCGCAAATAGAGCCATTGCAACACCCATCAAAGGGGTCGTTCCCCATCCAGGAGCTACTTTACCATATTCGGAATTCAATGGTTTCAATAACTTCCCTACAGTAGTGCTTCTTGGACCAGATCTAGAACTATCCTCAACAGTTTGTGTAGCCATAAATCTTATTTTGTATTCATTACGATCTGTTGACTTTGTATACCATTCCGTTGTAAATAAATGATCTTAGCATAGATCCGGTGTGGTCTTTCAATTCTATAATAATGGAAACAGCAACCCTAGTCGCCATCTTTATATCTGGGTTACTTGTAAGTTTTACTGGGTATGCTCTATATACTGCCTTTGGGCAACCCTCTCAACAACTAAGAGATCCATTCGAGGAACACGGGGACTAGTTGACGTAATCAGCCTCCAAATATTTGGAGGCTGATTACGTCAATGAAAATAATGAAAAATTATTTCATTTTTTTAGTTGAAATTTTAGGTGGTTCCCGAAAAAAAATAGCGAAAAAAATTATCCCTAAAGTGGATACTAAGAGAAATGTATAAACCAATGCTTCCATAAATTTGATCGTGGTTTACAATTATAGCTTTCATACCTGTTTTGTTTACTTGGGAGTATCCCTCTGGATAAAGACAGAAAAAGAGTCAAAGAAACGGCAGCGATTTAAATCAAGATTCCTACAGTACCCTACCTATTAAATAAAATAATAAACAGAAACTAGAAGAAAAAAAGCAATGTTGCATCAGACTGCTTGTCGTTTTGTAGTTGGATCTCCAAGTTTTTGGAATGCCCCAAATTCCACTTGAGCATCCAAATCTGGATCAATACCAGCAAAAACATCTCTGAAGAGGGTTCTAGCACCATGCCAAATGTGTCCAAAGAAGAAAAGTAGAGCAAACGAAGCATGTCCAAACGTAAACCAACCTCTTGGGCTGCTACGAAAAACACCATCGGATTTCAAAGTCGCACGATCTAATTCAAAAATCTCACCCAATTGAGCCCGTCTAGCATATTTTTTCACAGTTGCGGGATCACTATAACTCACTCCATTGAGTTCACCACCATAAAACTCAACAGTTACACCTACTTGTTCGACACTATATTTTGATTCTGCCCTTCTAAACGGGACGTCGGCTCTAACAATTCCGTCTCCGTCTACCAAAACAACCGGAAAAGTTTCAAAAAAAGTAGGCATACGGCGTACAAAAAGTTCACGCCCTTCTTTATTCCTAAAGACGGGGTGGCCCAACCATCCAACAGCTATTCCATCCCCATTATCCATTGAACCTGCTCGGAATAACCCCCCTTTTGCTGGATTATTACCAATATAATCATAAAAAGCTAATTTTTCAGGAATTTTAGCCCAAGCTTCTGATAAACTTTGATTTTCAGCCAGTCCAGCACTAACTCTTCGATATATTTCTTGTTGAAAGTATCCCTGATCCCATTGATAACGAGTAGGACCAAATAATTCGATAGGAGTAGTTGCAGAACCATACCACATAGTTCCAGCAACAACAAAAGCTGCAAAAAAGACAGCAGCAATACTACTGGAAAGAACGGTTTCAATATTGCCCATACGTAATCCTTTGTATAGACGTTGAGGCGGACGAACACTAAGATGGAATAGGCCCGCTAATATACCCAACGTCCCTGCTGCAATATGATGAGAGGCTATTCCTCCCGGAACAAAAGGGTCAAAACCCTCCACGCCCCACGCCGGGTTTACGGGTTGAACCTTTCCGGTTAGTCCATAAGGGTCGGATACCCATATTCCAGGACCATATAATCCTGTTACATGAAATGCGCCAAAACCGAAGCAAGCCACTCCTGAAAGAAATAAATGAATTCCAAAAATCTTGGGCAAATCCAAAGAAGGTTTTCCTGTACGTTCATCACAAAAAATTTCTAGATCCCAATATACCCAATGCCAAATAGCTGCCAAGAAGCACAAACCAGAAAACACGATATGTGCTCCGGCTACCCCTTCGTAACTCCAAAGACCCGGATTCGTTATAGTCCCTCCTGTAATATTCCAACCGCCCCACGAATTGGTTATTCCTAAACGAGTCATGAAAGGTATAACGAACATACCTTGTCTCCACATTGGATCAAGAACGGGGTCGGAGGGATCAAAAACTGCTAATTCATATAGAGCCATCGAACCAGCCCAACCAGCAACCAGAGCAGTATGCATTATATGAACAGAAAGTAAACGACCGGGATCATTCAATACAATAGTATGAACACGATACCAAGGCAAACCCATGGAAATACCCCTTTATCAACGAAAAATAGACACTATGTAACTTTATTGCATTGGAAAAAACTATGCTACGTACCCCCCTTTTTAGGTAATTATTTCGGAGAAAGGATTAATATTTGTTCTATTCTGTTAGTAATAATGGAACAATTCAATTCATAGAAAAAAGGGAAGCGGATCTATTCTATATCCGATAAGTACCAATATGCAATGGGGGTGAATCCTATTTTATATGAACCAAGATAGCTATTATTGTTGATCATTCAGAAGCCCGTTCGTAAAAAATTTCCTTTAGTTTTATTCATTCTCTCTTACTTTACTTTTATTTTATATTTTATTTTAGCTTATTCAACTTATGTATTAAATATCATTAATTTAAATATGATTAATAAAGTAGGAAAAAAGGATAATAGTATTAAAAACCGAAACCCCAATTTTACGTTTCCACATCAAAGTGAAATAGAGAACTTCATTCTCTTTTTTTTTCATTTCATGCCTATTGGCGTTCCAAAAGTACCTTTTCGAAGTCCTGGAGAAGGAGATACATCTTGGGTTGACATATAGTGCGACTTGTCAGATATATCGGGCTATATGGGATTTCCCCATTTTCTCCCTCGATCGAGATATCCTCTGTTTCGCTCAAAAAGATTGATTGAATTTTCAAAAATTTGTAACGCGAAGCGCAAAAAATAAAGTGGAATTAAATGCAGGGAGTATTTAAATTGATATTAGATTATCAAAATTTTTTTATGGTTTACGTGATCGGACTAATAAAATGAAGTATCCAGGCTCCGTTTAGCAAAAACCCAATTGATAATTAATATATAATATTTTTATAATTACTACTTATATGATATGCAAAATTATGATAAAAATTCTATAAAAAAAATTGAAACAGGGCGATCTAAAACTGTTGCTCAAATCAAATAATATAATTCAAAAATTTGTTGACTATTTGACAGAAGACATGTGAAAGAAATGAATTGAAAAAAAAAAGAAGGAGTAGTAAAAAAAGACGCGGTATTTGGTTCATTTGTCCTATATGTGCAAATCAAAATCGGGCAAATTTTTCCTTTTACTCGGGGTAGAGCATAAACCTAAAAAATGGAATAAAAAAAGGAAGAAGCCCGTTCAGGAACAAGAAAAAACCATCGCCATTTCAACTGAATCTCGATGAAAAAAAAAATATCAATGAATCAAATGAGTCTGACAGGGTTAATCAATCGTTTTATTAGAGGATTATAATATCTAATACAAGGTACAAGGCACCAAAACTAAATTTTTCTTTTACTTTTGGGAGCAAGCCCTTCCGTTATAAGTTAGAAAGAAAAACCCTCTATGAAAAAAGGGGAGGTTGGAATCGACACATTGATTTTTTCACAATTTTTGTTGAACCGTATGCACCAAAAGGTGCCTGTACGGCTCCTAAGGAATAAAAATTTATCCTAATCAACCGACTTTATCGAGAAAGATTATTTTTTTTAGGCCAAGAGGTTGATACCGAAATCTCGAATCAACTTATTAGTCTTATGATATATCTCAGTATAGAAAAGGATACCAAAGATCTTTATTTGTTTATAAACTCTCCTGGTGGATGGGTAATATCTGGAATGGCTATTTATGATACTATGCAATTTGTGCGACCCGATGTACAGACAATATGCATGGGATTGGCCGCTTCAATAGCATCCTTTATCCTGGTCGGAGGAGCAATTACCAAACGTATAGCATTCCCTCACGCTTGGCGCCAATGAGTTTTTTTTTTCGAGAAAAAAATACTATGCCTTCGCCATCGTAAATATGAATTAGTTAAGTAATAATAGCATGGCACTTCGAATTCAATATGAAATTTTTTAGATTAAAAAAAAATTCGATTATATATTGAAAGAGTAGTATGAGATAAGGAAGAGGTTTTTCAAATGATATCTTACCTATTCGGGCACATTTCAGCGTCACAAACTTTGTTTTCACACCGTAAAAAAAAAAAAAGACACTTTGGGATTGCTGAATCATAGACGAATCAAAAAAATGATATATAAAGCAACGGAACCATCATAGTATTTTTTTAACTCCTACAAAAAAAAGAAGGATGGTAATTGGATGATTTCTGGATCTGCGTATAATACAACCTATATTTTGTTTTCTTTCGCCAAAAGGAAAGGTCAAAAAAGTCAATTCCATTGTGGAGCCGTATGCAATGCACAAAAAAAGCCTGTACGGTTATTCAATTTTATCTGTTTTTTTTTGTTTTGGTTATCCCGTCTCATTCTGCGAAATAGAAAAACCTTTTCTATTATATCATCAGGGTAATGATCCATCAACCCGCTAGCTCGTTTTATGAGGCACAAACGGGAGAATTTATCTTGGAAGCGGAAGAATTACTAAAACTTCGCGAAACCATCACAAGGGTTTATGTACAAAGAACGGGCAAACCTATATGGGTTGTATCCGAAGACATGGAAAGGGATGTTTTTATGTCAGCAACAGAAGCCCAAGCTCATGGAATTGTTGATCTTGTAGCGGTTCAATAAAAAATAGGAGCGATTTCATGCAAATCTACAATTTCTAATTTTATATCTTTTTAGATTAAAGGTTTAGTTTCATATTCTCTTCAATATAAAAAAATATTGAAGAGAATCTTGAAGAGAAGTAATTCAGAATTAGCCGGTTAGAACTAATCTAAACCAGCCCATTATTTATATGATTCCGTATGCCAACCATTAAACAACTTATTAGAAATACAAGACAGCCAATCCGAAACGTCACGAAATCCCCAGCGCTTCGGGGATGCCCTCAGCGACGAGGAACATGTACTCGGGTGTATGTGCGACTCGTTTAGATCATAGACTGAGACATAAAAAGTAAATTCTTTTTGAAATATCACGGATCAGTACCTGTGAATAAAATAGAATGGACGAACTCGATTCATTATTTAAAAAATATAGATCGTTCATATATTCTATTGTGTCTGAAACTTATGGTTTACATTGGTGCAAATCCAATCAACTCCATTTTTTAGAAAACCCCCAATGATAACAAATGATTATCCATTAAGCGGGGGAAATTCCATTTTTTAGAAAAAAAATTCCACTCTTGAAAGAAAAGAACGGACTAACAGGGTAAATGACCTAATCAATTTTAAAAATGAAATACCGTTACTGTATAAAGGGGATCTCATTGTGAAAGACCTATTACTGGAATATTCATGGGGTAGAGCCAAAGAATGTGAATTGTACAAGTTACCAATAGTATTGATTAATTAAAAGAAGGAGCTCCGGTGTATAGAGAGGACCTCACCGTTTTAGAAGTAACCATAGAAACGATGGAACCCACTATTTATCCAATTCTATTTTTTTATATCAAGGGAATTTCTCCTTTCAAAGCAAAGGAAAATACCTAGCAAAAAATAGTGGTGGGGAAGGTTAGAGTAGCAAAAGCCATTGGAATTTTTTTTATACATTGGAATAATTCGTTTGGTTATTAATAGACTAGTAAAGGGGAAAAGAATAACTAAAAAAAGAATTAGTTATTCATCAAAGTTTGATTTATTCAATGACTAGAATTAAACGCGGATATATAGCTCGGAGGCGTAGAACAAAACTTCGTTTATTTGCATCAAGCTTTCGAGGGGCTCATTCACGACTTACACGAACTATGACTCAACAGAGAATAAGAGCTTTAGTTTCGGCTCATCGGGATAGGGGTAAAAGAAAAAGAGATTTTCGCCGTTTATGGATCACTCGAATAAATGCCGTAATTCACGAAATGGGGGTATTCTATAGTTATAATAAATTCATACACAATCTGTACAAGAAGCAATTACTTCTTAATCGGAAAATACTTGCACAAATAGCTCTATTAAATAGGAGTTGTCTTTATACAATTTCGAATGACATAAAAAAATAAGGGGATTGGAAGAAATCCACGAAAATATTTGAAATAGAGTTCTAAGGAGAATGAGCTCGGGGAAGGTAGAGTAGAAATTAGTATTATAAAAAAAAGTCGTCAAAACAAAACGAGAGTATATAGTCGCGAAAAAACGAGTTATGCTTTTCGACGATTCTTTTCTTTTTTTTTTTTTTATGATAGATACAGACGTAACAATCAAATTTTTATTCTTGATTGGATTTTTTGAACAAAACATTAATCTCTTTTTTAATTCCTTCAGATTGGAATTGTTATTAAATTGAAGAATAAGTCTATTTTTTTCTGGTTCTAAGGCTAGTAGTTCTAGGGGTCGACTCACTTCTTTCAAATTGTTTCTGATTATTAAGAAAAGGTAACAAAGATAAAATACGAGCTTGTTTTATAGCAATAGTGATTAATCGTTGTTGTTTTAAAGTCACTCTATTCACCCGCCTAGATAATATTTTTCCTTGTTCACTAATAAATCGACTAATTAAACTCATGTTTCTATAATCAATTCGATCCCCCGATTGGATCGGGGGCAAACGCCTACGAAAAGATCGCTTGGATTTAGTAAAAAGTCGCTTAGATTTATTCATAATTTTTATTTTTATTCCTTATCTCTAAAATCCTATTTTGATCGGATCAAAATAAACACGATTTCTATTTCTATATAGAATTAAGAATATAGGATTAGATTTCTTTCTATTGATTTATTTGTTTATATATATATATATGTAATAATATATAGATACTAGCATTATTCCTGTTCTTAAAATAAAAGTTGACATACAAGCACTCAATTTGATCTATTTCTTGATTTCCCCGTGAATTGTATGTTTATAACAATAGGGACAGAATTTTCTCAATTCCAATCGACTAGGGGTGTTATGCCGATTCTTTTGAGTAATATATCTGGAAATTCCCGCGGATTCTTTCTTAATATCATTTCGAACACAACTGGTACATTCCAAAATAATTGTTACTCGAACATCTTTACCCTTGGCCATGAAACCTCCTTTGGATTTATGATTCACCTCAATCTTCTATTTTAATTTTAGGATCCAGAAAGAACAAGAACCAAAAAAATAGAAGCTGTTAACTAAAAAAAATTCTGAAATATTTCGTTGCAATGAATATTTTATTAATTTTTAATTAAATAAAAATAAAATAATAAGTAATACAATGATTTTGTGAAAACTATATTTAAAATCTTTGTACAGTATTTTTTTTTAAGTATCTCATAGGATACTCTTTCCCTAGCAACACTTTTTTTGTTCTATTACTAATTTAATTGGATCCTGAACCCTCGTTTTTATGACCTTTCCCCCCCCACCTTTTCTAATAAGTTTTTTAGAATAAATTAGAAAAAGTGAGGGGGGGGATTAGTCCCCGATCGTTGATTATATCTCTAAATTTTTCACCCCTTTCTGATGTTAATAACTAGAATGAAAAAAAGGGAAATGTTAATGCATCTGGAAATAAACGATTAATCTCTATTAATAAACCTGCTAACGAACCGAACCATAGAGTACTTAGTACCGGTGCTACGGAAAGATATGTTTTTAGATCTCGCATTTGAAATCCTCCTTCTTTCTTCTTTATTGTATTACATTATATATAGTAATATATATAACTACAGATGTACATGTAATTAAGAAGTTCTTGTATTTGTATACGTAACTTCCGTCCCCCCGCTTTCAAAATTAGAATTTCAATATTGTCTATGTCTACTAGAACGATCTTATAGATTCCATTTGAAAACGTAAACGCCTATTTATGTAAAATTGAAATTGAGAGAATTTTTGTAAAAAAAAAGTAAATTTTTTAATTATATCTTTGTTATCTGATATGAGAAAAAAAAAAAGACGAAATTAATTTGATATACCAATAAAAAAGAAGAAGGATGTGGAAAACAAGACAGGAATTCTCTACAATGACACTGTAAACCTATTGAAAGGGATGTAGCGCAGCTTGGTAGCGCGTTTGTTTTGGGTACAAAATGTCACGGGTTCAAATCCTGTCATCCCTACCTATTACTGCTCAGAAGAGCAGTAACGAGGTATCTATTTTGATCTATTTTTTTTTAATCGGACATACATTTACATTTCATTCTGAAATTTATGATATACTATGTATGATATAGTATATACGTACAAAATCGAGTCGGGTTAAAGAATGCCCTCTTTCTAGCCTTTTCGTTTTTTATAAAAAAAACAAGAAAAACGCTCTTAGTTCAGTTCGGTAGAACGTGGGTCTCCAAAACCCAATGTCGTAGGTTCAAATCCTACAGAGCGTGATTTCACTCTTGTTTATTAGATTGTATCAAAATTCCACTGTTCGCAAATTACTGAGCAGCAATCTTAATTAGACCTCCCGCATAGGAAAGCAAGAAGGAGGTCAGTAAAAAAAACGAGATGTTAATTAATTAAAAGTCCAACTGATCACCACGTCTGTATTGTAAATAAGCAGTTACGAATAATCCAGCCAAAGTAATAGGAATTAGACCTAAGACGATTCCAAATAAAAAAACTTCAATCATTTGAATTTTCTTTTGTTTTCATTTTTGAAAGGGAGAAAAGAGAGGTACTATCTATTCCTAGCTCTTAATCTGTATTGCCAATGAATCTCAATGACCAAAATTGGGTAATTAACACGGTAAGGAACTATCGAACATATGAAATACCACCGAAATCCTTTTTTATAAAAAAATCTGCATTCAATTAATTTCAAATAAGTCGTATTTTGCTTAGACCAATAAATAGAACTGAGGTTATAGTTAAAGCTGCTAGTAGAAAACCGAAATAACTAGTTATAGTAGGCATGAAGGGACTCAATAAAATATGTTTTTTATACATATGTTTCTAAAGTACTTCCCTAAGTTTCAATTTAAATTTTTTTTTAAGAAATAGAGAAAGATAACTATTTCCAAGAATTAAAAAAATTCAATTGAAAATTTGTGAATTATCAATCATTATAGGTGGTATGAACAAAAATAGAGAACGATAAAAAGAACTCAATTCATCGTCTTTGGCATCTGCACTATCTCAGGAGTCAGAATTCACGTAACTAATTAATTGAAAAACTCTTTAAGAAATTAAAAAAAAAAAAATAATAATACATAAAAAAAATAACTCTATTATCTAACTTCAGCCAAAACATATAACTTTTTTTGAATTAATATGTAAAAATTTGAAAATAAGTTGTTTGATTCTTTTTTTTTTTTTTAATTGACCTTAGAACTTAGAATACGCCCCTTTCTACTTTTTTTAAATTGAATTTACTTAAATTTGAACTCATTAGATTAAATAGTAGAGCAGTTTTCTTCATTTAATCTATCGAATGAGACTAAAAAGAAAAGAGGTATCCTACACGGAGAACGAGATTAGTCAAAAAAATATTTATTTATTTTAACTAGATTTTAAAAGATAACTAGATTTTTAAAACTTGTACTTAGCAATTTCTATTATCGTTTCCTTTCGAGGTTTTAGGTTTTTTTCTTTCGAGATTATATAGAAAATAGAGTGAAAAACCCATCACCTTTGTAGTTAGTTAAAGAAAGAAAAAAACCTTTGAATTGTGAATTGAATACAACAAAACAATGCACGCATTACAAATATTTAGTATTTT